TCTTCATTATCTAAGCGAATCCGGAACATACCATTGGGAAGCGATTCGGTAATTAAACCTTCATGAATCCATTTTTGTTCTTTCATTCCAGGTACAGCCTCCTTGAAGTATCAATTGATGGAGGAGGAACGATATTAGAAAACCCGCCTCTTTTCTTTTTTTTTTTACAAATAGGAAGTTTTGGATCCAATTCGGATATTAGAAGGATTACCATATATAACATAAAATTTCTCCGCCAATTCTTTCTAGTCGAGCCTCTCGGTCTGTCATTATACCTTGAGAAGTAGAAAGAATTACAATTCCGATCCCGCCTAAAATTCTAGGAATTCGTTGATAATTAGAATAGATTCGTAGACCAGGCCGACTGACTCGTTTTAAATTGAGAATATTTCTATAAGGTCTTTTCCTATTCCTTCTATGTCGTAGGGTTAAAACCAAAAAATCTTTTTTATTTTCTTGATGTTTTCTCACGTTTTCGATAAAACCTTCTCGTAAAAGGATTTTAACAATATTTTCGGTGATATTAGTAGATGCTATTCGAACCACTCTTTTTTTATCCAGATCAGCATTTCGTATAGAGGTTATTATGTCAGCAATAGTATCCCTGCCCATAATGAATTAAAATTCTTGGTGCTTCCAAATTTTGATATAATCAACATGCTTTATCTTGTTTTTTTTTTGCTTTTTTTTATGAATATGAATTCTTAAAGGCATATGCATGAGACACAATCCATTAATAAATTGAAATCCATTTATTAATTTTTTTTTCAAATACCTTCCCCTAACCATATCACGATCTCATTTTATAACACCTCCGGAGCTAATGAAACTATTTTAGTAAAATTTAACTGTCTCAATTCCCGGGCAATTGCACCAAAAACCCTAGTTCCCTTTGGATTTCCTTCTTGATCAATGACAACCGCAGCATTGTCATCATATCGTATTATCATACCGTTATCGCGTTTGAATTCTTTACAGGTACGTACAATTACAGCTCTGACCACTTCTGATCTTGCTAGGGGCATATTTGGCACTGCTTCTTTGATCACAGCAACAATAACGTCACCGATATGAGCATATCGACGATTGCTAGCTCCTATGATTCGAATACACATTAATTCTCGAGCCCCGCTGTTATCCGCTACATTTAAAAAGGTCTGAGGTTGAATCATATCATTTTTTTTTTTGAATCTATTCTTTCACTGCAAAGGGCGAAGAAAAAAGAAATATTGTTTGTCCAAACCTATGATTTTTTATCCTCAAGACCTATTTCCTTTGATTCTTCCCCTTTTATTTTTATCCCGAAATAATGAATTGAGTTCGTATAGGCATTTTAGACGATGCTATTGAAATAGCCTTTCTGGCTATATTTTCTGTTACTCCACTCATTTCATAAAGTATTCGACCTGGTTTAACAACAGCTACCCAATATTCAGGAGATCCTTTCCCTGAACCCATACGTGTTTCTGCGGGTCTTACTGTAACCGGTTTGTCTGGAAATATACGTACCCATATTTTTCCACCACGGCGTGCATTTCGTGTCATTGCTCGTCGACCTGCTTCAATTTGTCTAGATGTGATCCAAGCAGGTTCAAGTGCCTGAAGAGCATATTTACCGAAAGAAATATTATTACCTCGATAAGATATTCCCTTCATTCTTCCTCTATGTTGTTTACGGAATCTGGTTCTTTTGGGGTTATAGTCGATGGTTGTTCTGAATTCCATCTCTACTGCAGAACTGGACGTGAGAGTTTCTTCTCATCCAGCTCCTTGCGAATGAAAAAATATAAAATTTATCTATTATTCGTTTGTATATCTTCTTTTTTTAGATAACGAAACATGGTAATATTTCTATTTTAAATTTCAATGTTGTATGACCTTTTATTTTTCTAATGTTATTGTTATTATTGTTATAACGAATCTTTATTTTGTTTTGTCTTTTATTTTCTTCGATTAACCCAAATTTCTCAATCCAAGAAAATAAAGATTTCGCAGGCGAATATTTACTCTTTTCATCGCTATTTCAGTTGTAGGGTTAGCTCTTTATTTTTTTTTTTGCTTTCCCTATAAATGAATAGGAATAAATTCGTTTTTGGTTTGTTTCGCCATCCCGATAAATGAACCCGTTTTAAATAAATAAATTTGGATTCATAGGTTCCATCGTTCCCATCGCTTCTTATTTAATGCTTAGGTCTGATTTCTACAATGGAGCTCATAATGAAATTTTTTCTTGAGTCAATTTTATTAGTCTTTATTGGCTCGAAGCTCTTATTTTTTAATTTTATATTTCTAAATCGATTCGTTTAATTATGTATGAATCAGTATTAATGCTTTATTACACTGCCTTTTATGAGATGACTCATAGACCTTACATATTGGATGGAATTCTATATCATTAGGTATTTTTTTCTCTCTTTCTTTCACCCTTCCATTTATCTACATCTTTGTTCTTTCTTTCGCTTTACAACTTAGAATTCTTTTTTTTTTTCTTTTATTTATG